TGAAAAATAAGAAACTTTTTTTCACTTCTACAATTCCATAGATTCAAGGTTCTGTTCTAGATTAAACAGAGTAATTTAAGTCTCGTTTGTATTATGGATAGGCTAACAACTAATTTAACCTTTCGAATATGTATATGCGTATGAGGTATTAGGTATTAACTTTATTTTTGAACGAGAGAGAAAAAAAGAATCTAAAATATAATTATTTTTGTTACATACTTTGTATAAAAAACACTTTACCCATCTATTTTATAGATGGGGTATTTCTCTAAAGACCGAGGCGGATAAACGTATGTAATATGATCTAAACTATTAATGAATATATATGTCTATTTATATTAAGTATTAAGTAATTTGTGGAAAAGAGACTCATAAAAATTAATCGTGTGCCAGGAACCAGATTTGAACTGGTGACACGAGGATTTTCAGTCCTCTGCTCTACCAACTGAGCTATCCCGACCATTCCCATTCCCGATACCGCATCCTCATTTTACTAGATAACTTAGGTCTATGTCAATTCAAAGGGTATTATCCAGGTGCTATAATTTCTTGGATCTTCAAAAAAGGAAGACTTTGTCAGTTTCAGTATGAATAATGCTATCGACCATGACTCGTTCAAATGGGGAGTCTTTGGTCAAAGACGGTCATTTGTACATGTATCATATATCACAAGACTTGTCATAAGAGACAAATTTTTCTCTCGGATCCGTTTGTAAAAGAGTAGGGTGAATAAGAAAGATAACGAATTTTGAACTACTAACGAAAAAAAGGATAAGATAAATAGTTAAGGAGTTGAATGGGCTTTTTGGGGATAGAGGGACTTGAACCCTCACGATTTTTAAAGTCAACGGATTTTCCTCTTACTATAAATTTCATTGTTGCCGGTATTGACATGTAGAATGGGACTCTATCTTTATTCTCGTCCGATTAATTAGTTCTGCAAAAGAACTATCAGACTGTGTGGTGAATGCTTTGATCAATGAATATTCGATTCTTTCTTCAATATAGAATCGATTCACAACAATTTTTCCCTTTTTCATATAAATTCATATAAAAATACAGATTCAGGTCGTCATTAATCATTTGATAGAGTATTTCAGTACGTATACGTATGTATATACGTATATCCTTCATCTTTTCGGAAGTTTCAATGGAAGGATTCCTCTACCAATGCAACACAGTCAATTCCATTTGTTAGAACAGCTTCCATTGAGTCTCTGCACCTATCCTTTTTTCACCTTCTGGGCCTTTGTTTGTTTTTGTAAAATAGGATTTGGCTCAGGATTGCCCATTTTTATTAATTCCGGGGTTTCTCTGAATTTGAAAGTTCTCACTTAGTAGGTTTCCATACCAAGGCTCAATCCAATTAAGTCCGCAGCGTCTACCAATTTCGCCATATCCCCTTTTTGTTTTGAGATTAGTATCTCATTTTTATTTCATTTCTACTGGAACCGTTGAATTCATTAAATACTGATTCCTATCTCGAAAAAGTTTTTATCCTCTTTTTTTTTTCTTGGCTATCTTCTTTCATCTTCTATAGGAGACCCGCACCCACATTTGGTCCAATCAGAAACGATTCTATCATTTCTGTATCTGCAATTCAATATAGATGGAGATATACCACGTATATATGTCTCTCTTCTGCTCGTTTTTCCCACGCAATTTGGAATACTTGAACGGTCGATTCTTTTTTTCGTCTGAGCTTCCATCTTTACGAATCAAAGCGCAATAATGTCTCATTATTTAGACCAAATCATTCCATTTATAAATAGAAATATAAAATATGTATGATATGGAATAAAATAAAGAAGTGTAATAAAAAGACTTTAAAATAGCATTTGAAAGCAAAAACGAAAATGATTTAATCTAAAAATAGATCGAATCTAATATTTTTTAATATTAAATGCTATACTATAGAATTGTGCTATATAATTGTGATGTGAGAAAAATAAATAAAATAATTATATATCGATAGATTTATCGTTATATTCATTTATCGTTATATTCTATGGCCTATGGTAAGTATGAGTATTGAATATTTCCTTTCAATTCTATATTTTATTTTTTCTATAGTCATATTCATTATGATTATGACTAGCTAATAGGAATCGCTAAGAATGCAAATAAGTATATTAATTAATAGCTAAGATGACAATCCCTATGCAGTAGAATTTATCTTATGTGAGCCTGCTTAGCTCAGAGGTTAGAGCATCGCATTTGTAATGCGATGGTCATCGGTTCGATTCCGATAGCCGGCTTTTCTCTATTTATTTTCTTCTAGTTTTTACATGATTGAGAATGCCCTTTTGAAATCCGAAATCAAAGAATATTGTGAAAAATATATTTTTTATCTTATCGGAACTTCTAACTATGCCATGAAAAGAATCTCTTTTATCTATATAGAATCTTTATATAGAATATATATAGAATAGAAAGGTCTGGATATTTATTCATCTAATTATTCTTTAGAGTATTTAGAGTACAAGTACACTACTTTCGTAAACTTCGCTTCATTTATTATTTAGTTCAGTTTTAGTTTAGGTTTATTCTGTAAAATGAAATTTCATCAATAAGAATTCAATATAAATAAGAAATATAAATAAGAATAAGGAGTCTTTATGTCGCGTTACCGGGGACCTCGTTTCAAAAAAATACGCCGCCTGGGAGCTTTACCGGGACTAACTAATAAAAGGCCTAGAGCCGGAAGTGATCTTAGAAACCAATCACGTTCCGGTAAAAAATCTCAATATCGTATTCGTCTAGAAGAAAAACAAAAGTTGCGTTTTCATTATGGTCTTACAGAACGACAATTACTTAAATACGTTCGTATCGCCGGTAAAGCCAAGGGGTCAACAGGTCAGGTTTTACTCCAATTACTTGAAATGCGCTTGGATAACATCCTTTTTCGATTGGGTATGGCTCCGACTATTCCTGGAGCCCGTCAATTAGTTAACCATAGACATATTTTAGTCAATGGTCGTATAGTAGATATACCAAGTTATCGCTGCAAACCCCGAGATATTATTACGGCGAGGGATGAACAAAACTCTAGAGCTCTGATTCAAAATTCTTTCGATTCATCCTCTCAGGACGAAATGCCAAAACATTTGACTCTTCAACCATTCCAATATAAAGGATTAGTCAATCAAATAATAGATAGTAAATGGGTCGGTTTGAAAATAAATGAATTGCTAGTCGTAGAATATTATTCGCGCCAGACCTAAACCTAACGAAAATAAAAAAAATCACAAGGGTTCGGACAATTTTGATCCCTTTCGTCGAAGTAAATTAACCTAAGGTTAAGATAAATAAGGGTTTGATCCGGATTTTTATCCCATTTAGGTATCATAGAACGAGAGGTAGGTTTTCATTCCTTGTCTACTCTTTTCCTTTCAGTATTTTACATGCCACAACAATTAGGAATAAAATATATATATCAAAGAAAGGTCTAACTGTTGTCTTGGAATATAATTTTATATAGTGCTATTTTACTCTTTTGGTTAGTAAGATCAGTGAATTAGATGAAGGTACGGAAAGAGAGGGATTCGAACCCTCGGTAAACAAAAGCCTACATAGCAGTTCCAATGCTACGCCTTCAACCACTCGGCCATCTCTCCTACATAATGATTATGACCCAAAAACCGAGTGAATAGCGAGCCGGTACTAGTAGATTATTGGATAGGAACGACCAATCAATTCTAATTCTAACTAGAAAAATATATAAATTTTCATCAAAGTCAAAGAAATATCTTTCTTTTGAGGTTATGCGGATAAATAGAAAATAAGAAAACTGTTAGAAAGATTCTATTCATGTTTGCAAAACCAAACCAGCCTTCGCCTCTTTTTCTGTTATTTTATAACGGTACCGGAGGCAATCACTAAATTATAACGAATCAGCTGATTGATAGGTCTATTTTTGCACTTCGGTTAATGGATCTCTTTAGATCACGATTCTATTTAGACTATGATTCCATATCTTAAGAATTCTCAAATTCCTTTCCAGTCCAGTTTTAGAGTTCTCTCTCAACAACAAACCCTACCCTGCAGATCTATTACAAATATTCATATAAATTATATATATATAATAATATATATATATAGTTGATTGTATAGTGTATACCTCCTATGCATACAAAATAAAACAGGCGGGTTTTTTCATCGTAGAATGGTTATTCGATCCTTTTTTTTTTTTTCTTCTTTGGATTGGATGAGAATTCAATAAAAAACTTTTCGTTATTATAATCTGTAACTTAAATGAAATTGAATACTTTATTTTGTTGGTATACTACTCCATTTACATTAGGATGAAATCGAAGCGTACTCCAATATTTATTTCTTTGTTTTTTTTTTTTTGATTCCTGTCAAAAAAGAACAATTTGAATAAATATAAATAAAGGTCCCATATCTTTTTTATTAATGAATCTGTTTTTATGTTATTTCGTACTGTACAATTCTTTTCTTTGTGGGATCGGTTTACCACTAGAGGTAATGAGAATAATTATAGAATGGATTGCTACCTATGCCTAGATCGCGGATAAATGGAAATTTTATTGATAAGACCTTTTCAATTATAGCCAATATTTTATTACGAATAATTCCGACAACTTCAGGAGAAAAAGAGGCATTTACCTATTACAGAGATGGTGCGATTTGATTCTTTTTTTTATTGCTCTCAATCTTACGAGAAAGACACATGATTTGAGATCGGGATAGAAATAAAAATTTTGAAAAAAAAAATCTACGCTTGTTGAAGGTAAAGTTTGGAAATAGAACAATTCCTTCTGTCGTGTATCCTCCATTAATGTAACCTCAGATGCTATGGTTTAATTGTCGACTCTAGTATTGAGCGAAAGGCTACACCTATAGGTTCTGTATTTACAGGTCAATCCTACTCCACCAGTACCAATAGGCCACATAGGGGAAGAGGCACTACACCTAGGAATCAACAACACGAAAACTTTGTTATAAATTATCCCGATCCTGATAAGGATCGGAACTAA